TTCTTCAGGCCCTTTCTTCAATTAGTTGTTAATGTGAATGAACCATAACTATGTAGTCCTATTCCTAATAGATTGACCCCAAAATAGCATATCCAAATTATAAGAAATCCTATAGAAGCCACAATTGCCGAATCCACACCCTGAAAGCTCTGATTTGTTCTACTATGTAAATAAATCGCGAATATGGTCCAAGTAATAAATGCCCAAGTTTCCTTGGGGTCCCAATTCCAATAAGACCCCCATGCCTCATTAGCCCATACTGCTCCCGAAAGAATACCTATGGTTAAAAAAGTAAACCCTAGACTAATGACACGATAACTACACTGATCTAATTGTTGAGTTAATTGATACCTGTGATAATTTATAAATGAAAGAAAAGAAGTGTTTTGTAAAACACTTCTTTTTTCATTCACAAAGGAAAATGACCCAATTAATAAATGATTGCTTTTGCGAGGAATATCTAGGTTTTTTCGAAATGTAATGACTAAAAGAGCTACGGATAATAACGATCCACATAAAAGAGCTGCATAACTCAATAACATCATACTTACGTGCATCATTAACCACTGGGATTGTAGAGCAGGTACTAATATTGCGGATTGATGCATTTCGGTTGAAAGACCCGAAGTGGCAAAGCCTTGGGTAAAAATAGCACTTGGCGCGGTTATTGCGCTTAAATAACTTTTCTGGTTCCGTCTTTTAGGAAACATATGAATAATGGAGAAACTCCACGAAAGAAACATTAAAGATTCATATAAATCGCTTAACGGCAAATGTCTCGAATAAATCCAACGAGTAACTAATAATCCTGTTATACAGAAAAAGGTAGCCATCATGGCTTTTTCTGACAAATGAAATAGTACTACGGTTTGATGGACTAATAAGGTCATCAAATGAATCGTAATAACAATTGAAATGATAGAAAAAGAGATGTGAGTTAATATATGTTCTAAAGTGGCAAATATCATAATTTTTTTTTAGGGGGGTATCCCCAATTACGGAATGGAAATCCGGAATTGAATTCATTATAGGATCTATTGTGCCTTTTTTAGAGGATGCCGCCACTCGGACTCGAACCGAGATGCTCTAGCACTGCTTCCTAAGAGCAGCGTGTCTACCAATTTCACCATGGCGGCTTCATCGAAATAATCATAGTCCATATGATGTTCAATCGTCGAGATTGAGGGATTTAATGCAATCTATTTTAGGAAATGTTAGAATCGATGAATAAAGACCCGTTCAAATAAATATTTAAACGCTCAATAATCCTTAGTATCGTGGCAGGAGGTCATTTTAAACAGCGGGCTTTTCCGTATTATAAGTTTTTCTGGAATAGTTGGAACTAGACGGTTATGCCCTGAGTCCGGGTATAGAACTAAGAATTTTTTTTCTCATTTTTTGACGATTCATTTCTCATTTATCTGATTTGATAGATCCGAAACGAAAAAGATTCATTTTTCAATGAACAAAATAAAACAATATTTTTTATATATCACAACTTCATCACTACATCCAAAGGATTTCTATAAAAATTTGGATAGTTTGGTATCAAAGATGTATTAATGATTGGGATCTTCATTTTATACATAACATAATTTGTGTGAGGATTTACCAAACCCATTAGGTATTGGACCGGGCATATCGTATAACAAAAGAGTTTCAATCTTTATTGGAATTCTACTGTATGTACTTTATGTACTTTAACTTAGAAAACTTAGAAAATAAAAATGAAACTGATAAGATCTCTTTATATATAGACTTGAAATCTAATATTAATAGAATCTAATATTAATAGATAAAATAATTTAGATATTAGATCTAGATATATCGATTGATCGATCCTCCAGCTCAACCATGGGATAGGATCCATTGGGGTTGGATTATGTAAGATTGACTCATTCTTTAGTACATAAATATCGATCTAAATGGGATCCTGGCAGTTTTATTATTATTATTATTTTTTTTTTCTGTTCGAAATAAGAGGGAGCCCTTGTAGATATGTAGTGATTCAGAGAGCTACAAATCAAAGTTTTAAAATTGATATTTTAATCAATTAGTTTCAATAATCCATTGACTTTGACTACGAATCTTATCCCCGCCTTACTTTGGAACAAAAAAGGGGGCTCTAACCTCGTTCATACTTGTTTCAGATTTTCCAAAAATCTTAATGATGTATAACTATTGGAGATACATAATCCAATAAGCCAATCCCTTCCTAAGAAAAAAAAAAGTAAGAGTTTTGTTATTGTGAAAAATGAATCGATGGGGAAAGTTACAATCCCCATCTCGCGAATTATAAAAACCAATCAATGAAAGGTGAAACCTTGTATTTTGTGTCTAACTACTTCTTTCTTTTTTTTTTTCAAACAAAAAAAGAAATCATTTTTAGAACCTAGTATACAGAAGAATTTGTATTCTACATACCACAACAGCTAGTTCTATCTCATATTGATGAGTTCAAAACATTAGTTAATGTGAATTCTTCATCTTATAAATTTAATCATCCAATTCATCGAGTCGTGCTGATTCAGATTCAGATCATTCCAAGGCTTTATTACTTGTTTGTCGCACAAAAAAACTTTTGGAATGCCCGGTAGAAATAGATTTAGCTAAAGATAAAGCTTTTGCCGCGGCCTGATATCCCCTTCTTTTCCAAATATTTCTACGAATATGCTTTTTTGACAGAGAAGTACGTTTCTTTGGAACCGCCATTTCAAAATAAAAGGGTCACTCATTTTTATAGTTGGACGTGAAAGACATTTATTGTTCAATTCAAAAAAGATTGTTCTTTCTATTAACTATTAATTATCTATCTTTATTCCATAGTCGATACTTATGCTTACTTCATAACATAGAAAAGTATGGATACAGATAGATGAGCATCGCATATGGTATCATTAAGGATAAAAAAAGAATAGAAGAAAAAAGAAAAAACGATGTGATTTTCAAGGGAATTTTTTTTTTTTCAAATTTTCATTACATCCAATGTTCGAAGAAAGAAAAATTTGTACTGATTGGGGGCTTCATATCTTTATTCAATCTATGTCTACGGGCGGGATCTACTACCGTTGAATCGGATGCCATTGATAAGAATTAAAAAAGTTCCAATTCATATCTCAGTCTATTTTAGATAATATATATATATATATATTATAAATGTTATATTTAATAAATCGAAAAGCTTAAGAACCCTTTCCTAATTTAGGAAACCAATAATGAATGTAACCTTTTTCTATTAATTGATCAAGCTCGGAGATAGAGTCCACATAATTAAAATTGAAATTAAATCAAAGTAGTTAATCCGTTAAACAATACATTACTTGATAAAATAAAGGGAATTTGAGTAATTTCTCATTTTAGTTCTATGCGAAGTGACAAGTATTCTAGGATTTTTCATAAACACATAAACATAAGTTTGTTTTATTGGACTAGAAGCCAATTAATTCCAGAATTAGTTAATGACTCTGAAGAAACTAAATAAAAACTAGGTTTATTGGATCGAGTTATTGGCAGATCCTACGATACATATCAGAATAAAGTACTTGAATTTTTGGTATCATTCTTTTTCCTTACTATAATTGATATAAATATGGATAGAAATCACCGTATCGTATGTATATAGTAGAATAATTGAAAATGTCATATTTTTTATCTTAATAAATACCTTCGTTAATAACTAAGTAGTAGCTTTTAACTAGTAACTTGGTTATTTGAAAAATTCTAACTTCTTCATTTGAATTTTTTTTTTTTTATTTGATTATTGCTCCTTCCGGAAGAAATAAGGGCTGGTGAATGGGAAACAATTAATAAGAATAAAAAAAGTTTGATTTTCTTATGGAACATACATATCAATATGCATGGATCATACCTTTCGCTCTACTTCCAGTTACTATGTCAATAGGGTTGGGACTTCTGCTTGTTCCGACCGCAACAAAAAATTTGCGTCGTATGTGGACTTTTCCTAGTGTTTCATTGCTAAGTATAGTTATGGTTTTTTCGTCCGATCTGTCTATTCAACAGATAAATGGCAGTTCTATCTATCAACATCTATGGTCTTGGACCATCAATACTGATTTTTCCTTAGAGTTCGGCTACTTGATCGATCCACTTACTTCTATTATGTCAATACTAATCACTACGGTTGGAATCATGGTTCTTATTTATAGTGACAATTATATGTCTCATGATCAAGGATATTTGAGATTTTTTGCTTATATGAGTTTTTCCAATACTTCCATGTTGGGATTAGTTACTAGTTCCAATTTGATACAAATTCATATTTTTTGGGAACTAGTGGGAATGTGTTCGTATTTATTAATAGGTTTTTGGTTCACACGACCGGCTGCCGCAAATGCTTGTCAAAAAGCGTTTGTAACTAATCGTGTAGGGGATTTTGGGTTATTATTAGGAATCTTAGGTTTTTATTGGATAACAGGGAGTTTCGAATTTCGAGATTTGTTCGAAATCTTCAATAACCTGATCCGTAATAATGGGGTCAACTCTTTATTTGCTACTCTGTGTGCCTCCCTATTATTCGTCGGTGCAGTTGCTAAATCCGCACAATTTCCCCTTCATGTATGGTTACCTGATGCCATGGAGGGGCCTACTCCTATTTCGGCTCTTATCCATGCTGCTACTATGGTAGCAGCAGGCATTTTTCTTGTCGCTCGATTTCTTCCGCTTTTCACAGCCATACCTTACATAATGAATCTCATTTCTTTGATAGGTGTAATAACGGTACTATTAGGAGCTACTTTAGCTCTTGCTCAAAGAGATATTAAGAAAAGTTTAGCCTATTCTACAATGTCTCAATTGGGTTATATTATGTTAGCCCCAGGGATAGGCTCTTATCGAGCTGCTTTATTCCATTTGATCACTCATGCCTATTCGAAAGCATTATTGTTTTTAGGATCCGGATCAATTATTCATTCAATGGAACCCATTGTTGGATATTCTCCAGATAAAAGTCAGAACATGGTTCTTATGGGTGGTTTAACAAA